AATGAATTGCCTGATAAAAAGGATTACCTTGATAGGGTAAATCATGAAATTTAACATTTCATTCATTATATTTAACAGAATTAAACTGTTTCTAAAAGAATCAAAATCTTTTGTGCATCATACACCAAAATATAAAAAGATAAGCTAATTAAGCTATTGGGTTCATACCCCACTTATAAAGGTTATAATCCTTTTCTTTTTAATTAAAAAAATTTCTAATAATATTTTTTTTATTACATTAATTTTTGGAACACTAGTTACTATTTCTTCAAATTCATGACTAGGAGCATGAATGGGGTTAGAAATTAATTTGTTATCATTTATCCCCCTAATAAATGATAATAAAAAAAATTTATTAACTTCAGAAAGTTCTTTAAAATATTTTTTAACCCAAGCTTTTGCTTCTTCAATTTTATTATTTGCAATTATTATATTAATATTCATATATAATAATAATTTTTTATTAAATAATAATTTTAATGAAATTTTAATTCTTTCAACTCTTTTATTAAAAAGAGGAGCTGCTCCATTCCATTTTTGATTCCCAGAAGTAATAGAAGGGTTATCTTGAATTAATGGTTTAATTTTAATAACATGACAAAAAATTGCTCCATTAATATTAATTTCTTATAATTTTATTTATAATTTTTTTATAATTTCTATTATTTTATCAATATTAATTGGGTCTTTAGGAGGATTAAATCAAACATCAATTCGAAAATTAATAGCATTTTCATCAATTAATCATTTAGGCTGAATACTATTAGCAATAATAAATAATGAAATATTATGAATAACTTATTTTTTAATATATTCTTTATTATCATTTTCAATTGTTTTAATATTTAATAATTTTAAATTATTTTATTTCAATCAAATTTTTAATATTTCAATAATAAACCCAATTGTTAAACTATTAATTTTCTTAAATTTATTATCTTTAGGAGGTTTACCTCCCTTTTTAGGATTTTTGCCAAAATGATTAGTAATTCAAAATTTAACTAATATAGGACAATTATTTATTTTAACAATTAGTGTTTGTTTAACTTTAATTACATTATTTTTTTATTTACGTCTTTCTTACAGAATTTTTATATTAAACTATCAAAAAAATTCGTGAATATTAAAAAATAATTATAATAACAAAATATCTTCAATTAATTTAATATTTAATTTTATTTCAATTTGTGGATTAGTTATAATTTTTATAATTTATATAATTATATAAGAATTTAAGTTAAATAAACTAATAGCCTTCAAAGCTGAAAATATTTGTATTAATCTTTTAATTCTTAAGCTTTAATAAATTATTTATTCCTTTAGAATTGCAGTCTAATATCATTATTGACTATAAAGCCTGATTAAAGAGAATAATTCCCATAAATAAATTTACAATTTATCGCCTAAACTTCAGCCATTTAATCGCGACAATGATTATTTTCAACAAATCATAAGGATATTGGTACTTTATATTTTATTTTTGGAGCTTGAGCCGGAATAGTAGGAACTTCTTTAAGTATTCTAATTCGAGCTGAATTAGGTCATCCTGGTGCTTTTATTGGAGATGATCAAATTTATAATGTTATTGTAACAGCACACGCTTTTATTATAATTTTTTTTATAGTTATACCTATTATAATTGGAGGATTTGGAAATTGATTAGTTCCATTAATATTAGGAGCCCCTGATATAGCTTTCCCTCGAATAAATAATATAAGTTTTTGAATATTACCTCCTTCATTAACTCTACTAATTTCTAGAAGTATAGTAGAAAATGGAGCAGGAACAGGGTGAACTGTTTATCCCCCACTTTCATCTGGAATTGCTCATGCTGGGGCATCAGTAGATTTAGCTATTTTTTCACTACATTTAGCAGGGATTTCTTCAATTTTAGGAGCAGTAAATTTTATTACAACTGTAATTAATATACGATCTCCAGGAATTACATTAGATCGAATACCTTTATTTGTATGATCAGTAGTAATTACAGCAGTATTATTATTATTATCTTTACCAGTATTAGCTGGAGCTATTACTATACTTTTAACAGATCGAAATCTAAATACTTCATTTTTTGACCCAGCTGGAGGAGGAGATCCTATTTTATATCAACATTTATTCTGATTCTTCGGTCATCCAGAAGTTTATATTTTAATTTTACCTGGATTTGGAATAATTTCTCATATTATTACACAAGAAAGTGGTAAAAAGGAAACTTTTGGAAATTTAGGAATAATTTATGCTATATTAGCAATTGGATTATTAGGATTCATTGTATGAGCTCATCATATATTTACAGTAGGAATAGACGTAGATACACGAGCTTATTTTACATCAGCAACTATAATTATTGCTGTTCCAACTGGAATTAAGATTTTTAGTTGATTAGCTACTATACATGGAACACAACTAACTTATAGCCCTGCTATATTATGATCATTTGGATTTGTATTTTTATTTACAGTTGGAGGATTAACAGGAGTAGTACTAGCTAATTCATCAATTGACATTGTATTACATGACACATATTATGTAGTAGCCCATTTCCATTATGTATTATCAATAGGAGCTGTATTTGCTATTATAGCAGGATTTGTTCATTGATACCCTTTATTAACTGGACTAACAATAAACCCATCTTGATTAAAGTATCAATTTGGAATAATATTTATTGGAGTAAATTTAACATTCTTCCCTCAACATTTCCTTGGATTAGCTGGAATACCTCGACGATATTCAGATTTTCCAGATAGTTATTTAGCCTGAAATATTGTTTCATCATTAGGAAGTACAATTTCATTATTTGCTATTTTATACTTTTTATTTATTATTTGAGAAAGTATAATTACACAACGAACTCCTGCTTTCCCTATACAATTATCTTCATCAATTGAATGATACCATACTCTTCCTCCTGCAGAACATACATATGCTGAATTACCTTTATTAACTAATAATTTCTAATATGGCAGATTAGTGCAATGAATTTAAGCTTCATATATAAAGATTTTATCTTTTGTTAGAAAATGGCAACATGAGCGAATTTAGGTTTACAAGATAGTTCTTCCCCTTTAATAGAACAATTAAATTTTTTTCATGATCACACTCTTTTAATTTTAACAATAATTACAATTTTAGTTGGATATATTATAGGAATGTTAATATTTAATCAATTTACTAATCGTTATTTATTACATGGACAAACAATTGAAATTATTTGAACTGTTTTACCTGCAATTATTTTAATATTTATTGCATTCCCATCTTTACGTTTATTATATTTAATAGACGAAATTAATACCCCTTCAATTACATTAAAGTCTGTAGGACATCAATGATATTGAAGTTATGAATATTCTGATTTTTTAAACTTAGAATTTGATTCATATATAATTCCAACAAATGAATTAGAAACAAACGGATTTCGACTTTTAGATGTAGATAATCGAATTGTTTTACCAATAAATAATCAAATTCGAATTTTAGTAACAGCTACTGATGTATTACATTCATGAACAGTACCATCTCTAGGAGTAAAGGTTGATGCTACACCAGGACGATTAAATCAAATTAATTTTTTAATCAATCGACCTGGATTATTTTTTGGCCAATGTTCAGAAATTTGTGGAGCAAATCATAGCTTTATACCAATTGTAATTGAAAGAATTCCAATAAATTATTTTATTAAATGAATTACTAATATAACTAATTCATTAGATGACTGAAGCGCAAGTAATGATCTCTTAAATCATATTATAGTAAATTAGCACTTACTTCTAATGAAATAAAACTTAAAAAAAATTAGTTTTATACAAAACCTTAGTATGTCAAACTAAAAAAATTAGTTTAATCTAATATTTTTTAATTCCACAAATAGCCCCTATTAATTGGTTAATTTTATTCCTTGTATTTTCAATTACATTAGTAATTTTTAATATTTTAAATTACTTTTGTTTTTCTTATACACCATTAAAAACTTCTCAATCATTGAATATTAAATTTAATAAATTAAATTGAAAATGATAACAAATTTATTTTCTGTATTTGACCCTTCAACAACAATTTTAAATCTTTCTCTTAATTGATTAAGTACTTTTTTAGGATTATTATTAATTCCTTTTTCATTTTGATTATTACCTAATCGATTCCAAGTTGTATGAAATAATATTTTATTAACATTACATAAGGAATTCAAAACATTATTAGGTCCTTCAGGACACAATGGAAGAACATTAATATTTATTTCATTATTTTCTTTAATTATATTTAATAATTTTTTAGGGTTATTCCCATATATTTTTACTAGTACAAGTCATTTAACTTTAACTTTAGCTTTAGCCTTTCCATTATGATTAAGTTTTATACTTTATGGTTGAATCAATCATACACAACATATATTTGCTCATTTAGTTCCTCAAGGAACACCTCCCGTATTAATACCTTTTATGGTATGCATTGAAACAATTAGTAATGTTATTCGACCTGGAACACTAGCTGTTCGATTAACTGCTAATATAATTGCCGGACATTTATTACTAACACTATTAGGAAATACAGGGCCAATAACATCAAATTACATTATTTTATCTTTAATTTTAACTACACAAATTGCATTATTAGTTTTAGAATCAGCTGTTGCAATCATTCAATCATATGTATTTGCAGTATTAAGTACTCTTTATTCAAGAGAAGTAAATTAATGTCAGCACACGCAAATCACCCATTCCATTTAGTAGATTATAGTCCTTGACCACTAACAGGAGCTATTGGAGCAATAACTACAGTTTCTGGATTAGTTCAATGATTTCACCAATATACAATAACTTTATTTATTTTAGGTAATATTATTACAATTTTAACAATATACCAATGATGACGAGATATTTCTCGAGAAGGAACATTTCAAGGTCTACACACATTTCCTGTAACTATTGGATTACGATGAGGAATAATTTTATTTATTGTTTCAGAAGTATTTTTCTTTATTTCTTTTTTCTGAGCATTTTTTCATAGTAGATTATCCCCAACTATTGAATTAGGAATAACATGACCTCCAGTAGGAATTATTGCTTTTAACCCATTTCAAATTCCTTTATTAAATACAGCAATTTTATTAGCTTCAGGAGTAACAGTTACATGAGCTCATCATGCATTAATAGAAAGTAATCACTCCCAAGCTACTCAAGGATTATTTTTTACTATTGTATTAGGAATTTATTTTTCTATTCTTCAAGCATATGAATATATTGAAGCTCCATTTACAATTGCAGACGCAGTATATGGATCAACTTTTTATATGGCTACAGGATTCCACGGTCTTCATGTATTAATTGGAACAACATTTTTATTAATTTGTTTTTTACGACATATTAATTTTCATTTTTCAAAAAATCATCACTTTGGATTTGAAGCAGCAGCCTGATATTGACATTTTGTTGATGTAGTATGATTATTTTTATATATTTCTATTTATTGATGAGGTAGATATTTATAAAGTATATATTTGTATATGTGACTTCCAATCACAAGGACTAAATAATTTTAGTATAAATAATATTAATATTATCAATTATAACAACAATTATTTTTATTATTACTATTGTAGTAATAATATTAGCTACTTTATTATCAAAAAAAACACTATTAGATCGAGAAAAATGTTCACCTTTTGAATGTGGATTTGATCCAATAAATTCTTCACGACTACCATTTTCACTTCGATTCTTTTTAATTGCAATTATTTTTTTAATTTTTGATGTTGAAATTGCTCTTTTATTACCAATAATTATAATTATTAAAACATCAAATTTAATAAATTGATCAATTACTAGACTTTTTTTTATTTTTATTCTTTTAATTGGTTTATATCATGAATGAAATCAAGGAGCCTTAGAATGAAATGAATAAATATGAAGCGATATATTGCAATTAGTTTCGGCCTAATCTTAGGTGAAATTCACCCATATTTTAGGGTAATAGTTAACTATAACATTTAATTTGCATTTAAAAAGTATTGAATTATTCAATTTACCTTATTAATTGAAACCAAAAAGAGGTATATCACTGTTAATGATAAAATTGAATATTTAAGTTCCAATTAAAAAGAAATATAAATGGAATTAAACCATTAAAGATAAAAGTTAGCAGCTTTTTCTTGATCAACATATTTCTATTTATGTAGTTTAATAAAAACATTACATTTTCAATGTAAAAATAAAAATTTATTTTTTATAAATATCTAAAGATTAAATTAATCTCCCTAACATCTTCAGTGTCATGCTCTAAATATAAGCTATTTAAATTAATTTACTAATACAACTAATATTAATAAAACAATAAATCATAATATATAACTTAATAAATAAATTTTTAAACTATTTATTTGAAATTCTTGTAAATATAAAGAATAATTCTTTAATTGATTATATAATATTTGACCTCCAAAAAACTCTCTTCATCCTTGATCAAAACTTTTATAAGAATATAATCCTAACTTTAATGGATAATTAATAATACCAATAGTAGAAATTATTGGTATAAATCATATCGATCCTGCAAAATTAGTAAAATTATAAAAATATAAAGCCTTATTAGTAAAAAATAAACTTACGTTTCTTAATAAATACCCAGAAACCCCTCCTACAATACAAACAACTAAAGTTAAAATTTTTATATCAAATGGTAAACAAATTATTCTAGGATTTAAAAATATTAATCATATTAATATTCTTCCACCAATAACTGCTATAATTATTAAAAAACAAATACTAAATAATATAGTTCAACCCTTATCATTTAAAGGATGTAACACTCTTCTATTAAAATCCCCAGTTATTGAATAATAAACTAATCGAAATGAATAACATACAGTTAATCCTGTACTAAAAAAAAAAAGAAAAAAAGAAAACATATTTACATATGATAATATTACTATTTCTAAAATTAAATCCTTTGAATAAAATCCGGCTAAAAAAGGTATCCCACATAAAGCTAAATTAGCTACATTAAAACAGCTACATGTTAATGGTATACTTATTCTTAATCTTCCTATTATTCGAATATCTTGAGAATTTTTCATATTATGAATAATAGATCCAGCACATATAAATAATAATGCCTTAAATAAAGCATGAGTTAAAAGATGAAAAAAAGCTAATTTATAAAACCCTATTGATAAAATTCTTATTATTAACCCTAATTGACTTAAAGTTGATAAAGCAATAATTTTTTTTAAATCAAATTCAAAATTAGCCCCTAATCCCGCTATAAATATAGTTAAACCAGAAACTAACAATAAAAATTGTCCTATTCATCAATCTATTAATAAAATATTAAAACGAATTAATAAATAAACCCCCGCTGTTACTAAAGTTGAAGAATGAACTAAAGCTGATACAGGAGTAGGAGCTGCTATAGCTGCAGGAAGTCAAGATGAAAAAGGAATCTGAGCACTTTTTGTTATTGCTGCTAATATAACTAACCCTCCAATAATTATTATTTCTGTATTTTTTCCCATTATTTCTAAATAAAATACATAATTTCATCTACCATAATTTAATATTCAAGCAATAGCTAATAATAATGCAACATCTCCAATTCGATTAGATAATGCAGTAATTATCCCTGCATTATATGATTTAACGTTTTGAAAATAAATAACTAAACAATAAGAAACAAGACCCAACCCATCTCATCCTAATAAAATTCTAATTAAATTTGGGCTAATAATTAATATTATCATTGATATTACAAATATTAATACTAATAAAATAAATCGATTAATATTATAATCTTCTTCTATATATTGATTTCTATAAAAAATAACTAATGAAGAAATTAATAAAACAAAAGACATAAATATTAAACTTATTCAATCAAATAAAAAAGTTATAACAATTGATATTGATTGAAGGGATAAAACCTCTCATTCAATAAAATAAACTAAATCTGTTAATAAAAATTTTAATCTAATTAAAAATAATGAAATTCTAATTGATAATAAAAAATAAAAACTAATTTTACAATAATTAATTAAATAATTCACGATCTAAAATGAAAACTCATATCATTGACACCACAAATCAATATTTTTATTAAACTATTTAAATAAATTCATAATATACAAAAACTTCTCTTTAAAATTAATAAATTTAAAGGTAGTCAATGTAATATTAATAGTAAAAATTCTCGAATTGTCCCAACAGAAAAAAAATAAACCCCAGAATATACCTTTCCATGCTGACTATAAGCAAATAAATATAATGAATAAGCTGCACTAAAAAAAGATAAAAAAGCTAACATAATTATAGTCACTCAAGACCATCTAACAATTCTATTTAATAAAGAAATTTCACCTAATAAATTTAATGTAGGAGGAGCAGCCATATTCCCAGAACATAATAAAAATCACCACAATCTTAATGTTGGTATAAAATTTAATAATCCCTTATTAATTAATAAACTTCGTCTTCCTATTCGTTCATAAGAAATATTTGCTAAACAAAATAATCCTGAAGAACATAAACCATGAGCAATTATTAAAGCATAAGAACCAGTTAATCCTCAATAAGTTATTGTTAATAACCCTCTTAGTACAATTCCTATATGAGCAACAGAAGAATAAGCAATTAAAGCCTTTAAATCAGTTTGTCGTAAACATACTAATCTAATTAATACTCCTCCTACTAAACTAATACTAATTCATCAATAATTATATTTTACTCCTGAAATTTGTAATAATCTAAATATTCGTAATAACCCATAACCCCCTAACTTTAATAAAATACCAGCTAAAATTATTGACCCAGAAACAGGGGCTTCAACATGAGCCTTAGGAAGTCATAAATGAACTAAAAATATAGGTATTTTTACTAAAAAAGCAAAAATTAAAGATAAATATAATAAATTTATATTTATAAATCTTAAATTTAATAATAATGTAAAAGATAAAGTATTTATAAAATTTAAAATATAAAAAATACCAATTAATAATGGTAAAGAAGCTAATAAAGTATAAAATAATAAATAAACTCCAGCTTGTAATCGTTCTGGTTGATACCCCCATCCTAAAATTAAAAATAAGGTAGGAATTAATCTTGCTTCAAAAAATAAATAAAATATAAAAACACTTATTGATCTAAAAGTTAACACTAATATTAATAATAAAAATAAAATTATAAAAATAAATAATTTTTCATAATTATTATAAGTAAAAACTTTTTCTCTTGCTATTAACATAAGACCACAAATTCAAAATCTTAATAAAATTAAACCATATGAAATTATGTCCAACCCAAAATAATAAGAAATATAATTAAAATAATTTAATGATCTTAAATTAATTATAAATAAAAAAGTTAATAAAAAAATTAAATTTTGAACCGTTCAATAAAAATTCTTTAAAAAAGAAAGAGGAAATATAAATAATATTATAAAAATAAACTTTAACATTGTAAAATAGAAAAACTTTGAAAATAATCATTACCATGAGTTCGAATTATAGATACTAAAATTGATAGACCTAAAACTCCTTCACAAACACAAAAAGTCAAAAAAAATATACTAAAATATATCTCATAATTTATAAAATTTAAATAAAAAAATAAAAAAATAAATAAACTTAAAACTATATATTCTAATCTTAATAAAGTAGATAATAAATGTTTACGATTAGAAACAAAAACTATACAACCAAATAAAAATATAACTATGGATAAATAAAATATTAAAAATATATTTGCCATTAATAAGTTTAAATAGTTTAACAAAAACATTAGTCTTGTAAACTAAAAATAAGAATTATTCTTTTTAAACTTCAAGAAAAAAGAAATCTCTTTTTCACTAACTCCCAAAGTTAATATTTTAAATAAACTATTTCTTGAAATTACAAAATTAATTATTATAACAATTTGCTTAATTATAAGATTTATTTTTATACAAATAAAACATCCATTATCTATAGGATTAATACTTTTAATTCAAACATTTTTAACATGTTTGTTAACTGGAATTTACGTAAAAACATTTTGATTTTCTTATGTATTATTTTTAATTTTTTTAGGAGGAATATTAATTTTATTTATTTATGTAACTTCATTATCATCAAATGAAATATTTTCTATATCTTTTAGATTAACAATTATTAGATTTATTATTTTTATATTTATAATAACTATTTTTTTTATTATAGATAAATCTTTAACTGAACAATTTATTATAAATATAGAAATAGAAAAAATTTCAATAATAAATAATTTAATTAACGAAAATGTATTATCATTAAATAAAATATATAATTTTCCTACAAATTTAATTACTTTATTATTAATTAATTACTTATTTTTAACTCTTCTTGTAACTGTAAAAATTACAAAAAAATTTTATGGTCCTTTACGACCAATAAATTAATGTTTAAACCTATTCGAAAAACCCACCCATTAATTAGAATTGCTAATAACGCATTAGTAGATTTACCTGCTCCTTCAAATATTTCAGCTTGATGAAATTTTGGATCATTACTTGGATTATGTTTAATATTACAAATTTTAACTGGATTATTTTTAGCAATACATTATGCTGCTGATATTGAAACAGCTTTTAATAGTGTAAATCATATTTGTCGAGACGTTAATAATGGCTGATTCTTACGAATTTGCCATGCTAATGGAGCTTCATTTTTTTTCGCTTGTTTATTTATTCATGTTGGACGAGGTGTTTATTATGAATCATATTTATATCATATAACATGAAATACTGGAGTAATTATTTTATTTTTAACTATAGCAACTGGATTTTTAGGATATGTTCTACCTTGAGGACAAATATCTTTTTGAGGAGCTACAGTTATTACAAATTTATTATCAGCAGTTCCTTATTTAGGAATAGATCTTGTACAATGAATTTGAGGAGGATTTGCTGTAGATAATGCTACATTAACTCGATTCTTTACTTTTCATTTTATTTTTCCATTTATTATTTTAGCTTTAATAATAATTCATTTATTATTTTTACATCAAACAGGGTCTAATAATCCACTAGGGTTAAATAGAAATGTAGATAAAATTCCTTTTCACCCTTATTTTATTTATAAGGACATTTTTGGATTTATTGTATTTTTATGAATTTTAATTTTTTTTATTTGAAAATTTAATTATTTATTAATAGATCCAGAAAATTTTATTCCAGCTAATCCTTTAGTTACTCCTGTCCATATTCAACCAGAATGATATTTTTTATTTGCTTATGCAATTTTACGATCTATTCCAAATAAATTAGGAGGGGTAATTGCTTTAGTCTTATCTATTGCAATTTTATTAATTTTACCTTTTACTCATGCTAGTAAATTCCGAGGATTGCAATTTTATCCATTAAATCAAATTTTATATTGAAATATAGTAGTTGTTGCTTCATTATTAACATGAATTGGGGCTCGTCCAGTAGAAGATCCTTATGTTTTAACTGGTCAAATTTTAACAGTTTTATATTTTTCATACTTCATTATTAATCCTTTAGTAGCTAAATATTGAGATAAATTACTAAATTAATTAATAAGCTTTTATAGCATATGTCTTGAAAACATAAGAAAGAAGTAAAGTCTTCTATTAATTTATTAGTACTAAAAATTATTCATTAAAATAATAAAGAAATAAAAAAAATCTTTAACCCAACAAAAAAAAACAAATAATTTAAAGATAAAGGTAAAAAACTTTTTCAAGCTAAATATATTAATTTATCATATCGAAATCGAGGTAAAGTTCCTCGAACTCAAATAAAAATAAAAGAAATAAATGTTAATTTAAAAAAAAATATTAATCTGTAAATATCTCTACCTAAAAAAATAACAACAAATAACATTCTTATAAATAAAATTCTAGAATATTCCGCTAAAAAAATTAAAGCAAATCCCCCTCTTCTATATTCAACATTAAATCCTGAAACTAATTCAGATTCACCTTCTGCAAAATCAAATGGAGTTCGATTAGTTTCAGCTAAACAAGAAGCTAACCAAACTAATCCTAAAGGAAAACAAAAAAAAATAAATCAAATATAAGATTGATAATTATAAAAATTTAAAAAATTATAATTACCAATTAAAAAAATAAATCTTAATAAAATTAAAGCCAATCTAACTTCATAAGAAATTGTTTGTGCAACTGCTCGTAAACCTCCTAACAATGCATAATTTGAATTAGAAGATCACCCAGCAATTATAACAGTATAAACCCCTAATCTAGTACAACATAAAAAAAATAAAACACCTAAATTAAAAGAATATAATTTAATTAAATAAGGAATACATATTCAAATTAATAAAGATAAAAATAAAGAAAAAATAGGTGAAAAATAATAAGAAATATAATTAGATAACAATGGATATGTTTGTTCCTTAGTAAACAATTTTACAGCATCACTAAAAGGTTGTAATAACCCATTAAATCCAACCTTATTTGGACCCTTTCGAATTTGAATGTAACCTAAAACCTTACGTTCTAATAAAGTTAAAAAAGCAACTCCTACTATTACACAAATTACTAATAATAAACTTCCAATCAATGGTATAATTTTATCAAAAATAAACAATACTATTTATAATTATTAATTATATTTATAAATTCTAAATTTATTGCACTAATCTGCCAAAATAGTAAATAATATTAATAATTTTCAATCTAATAAAATTATATTTTTTATATTAGGTCCTTTCGTACTACAATATAATAAATTATTAAGGATAGAAACCAACCTGGCTTACGCCGGTTTGAACTCAGATCATGTAAGAATCTAAAGGTCGAACAGACCTAAACTTTAAACTTCTACACCTAAAAATAACTCTTAATCCAACATCGAGGTCGCAATCTTTTTTATCGATATGAACTCTCTAAAAAAATTACGCTGTTATCCCTAAGGTAACTTAATTTTTTAATCCATAATACAGGATCTTTAATTCATAAATCAATGTTAAAAATAAATAAAAGTTAATTAAATTTTAATACCACCCCAGTAAAATTTTATCTAAAATATAAATTTTAAAATTCTTTATAATTTATAATTTATAAAAATAAAGATCTATAGGGTCTTCTCGTCCTTTAATTTAATTTTAGCTTTTTAACTAAAAAATAAAGTTCTATTTAAATTTTAAAAAAACAGTATATATCTCATTCAACCATTCATACCAGCCTTCAATTAAAAGACTATTGATTATGCTACCTTCGCACGGTCAAAATACCGCGGCCCTTTAAAAATCAGTGGGCAGGTTAGACTTTAAATAAAATACAAAAAGACATGTTTTTGTTAAACAGGTGAATATATTTAATTTGCCGAATTCTTCATTAAAACCTATCAAATTAATTACATTATATAAATTTATATACTAATTTTATCATAATTAATAAATTTTTAAAATTAAAATTTACATTTTAATAAATAACTTAATTTAAATTAAATAATTTTATTCAAAAAATAAATTATAACAAATTTATTAATAATAGCTATTTTTAAGCTTATATTTATTTTAAAATTATTAAAAATATAAAAATTTATTTTAAAGCTAATCCCTTAAAATATTATTTTATTTATTTATTAAATTAATATAAAATTAACCCAATAAAATAAATAAACTAAATTAAATTTATTTCTTAAAAAACTAGATATATTTTAAAACGATTAACGTTTCATTTCTAATTATATATTAAAAATAGTTATTCCACAATAACTTTTATATATAATTAAATCTTTAAAATTCGAGAAAAATTAATATAATAATTATTTATTTAATAAACCCTGATACACAAGGTACAATAAATTAAATTTTCTTTAAAATTAAAAATTTTTCAAATTATTTCAATATTCTTTTAAAATACTAATACACTATAATTAAAATTATTATTTCATTATAAATTACTAAAACTAAAAATTTTAAAATTATTTTTATTAATAATTATAAATAAAAAAAAATAATTAATAAATAATTATTATCAATTTAAATTGATTTGCACAAATTTCTTTTCAATGTAAATGAAATACTTTACTAATTAAGCTTTAAATTGTCATTCTAGATACACTTTCCAGTACATCTACTATGTTACGACTTATCTCATTTTAAAAATGAGAGCGACGGGCGATGTGTGCATGTTTTAGAGCTATAATCATATAAATAATCTATTTTATATTACTATTAAATCCACCTTCAAATTTTTATTTCAAAAAATTATCCGTATAAATAAATTTATTGTAATCCATTTCTACTTAAACATAAACTGCACCTTGACCTGACATATTATTTAATAAAATATCCAGAAAATTATTAATCTTATAATATATTCTGATGACGGCGATATACAAATTGAAAACAAACTTAAGTTAGGTCCAACGTGGATTATCAATAACAGAACAGATTCCTCTAAATAGACTAAAACACCGCCAAATTCTTTAAATTTTAAGAATATAACTAATACTACTTAAGTATTTTTAATTATTTAATTTTAATAATAGGGTATCTAATCCTAGTTTATAATAAAATTTTTATAGCTTAAATCACTTTCAAAATTAATAATAAATAAATTTAAAAATTTCACCTAATAAATTTATAAATATATTAATAATTTATTAATTTAACTAATACTAAAAATTTTTATTTGCATCATTTGTATAACCGCAGTAGCTGGCACAAATTTTACCAATACTATATATTATTACTAATTCAAAATTTCTTTTATAATTAATATCAATTACTGCGAATAAAATAAAATTTAATAATTTTTAAAATTAAAAAATATTCACACATAAATTTACATGTAAAATAAAATAATAATAAAATATTTAACTAGAATAAAATAATATTAATATTAAATAATAAAAATTATAAGATTTTAAATTTTATTTACTTTTAGATTTATTTAAAATATAAAATATATTAATTTATAATAAATAAATATTATTTTAAATTAAATTTAATAAGTACAATCCTCCTAATAATTTCCCCTAATTTTTTTTTTTTTTTTTTATTATAATTTATTTAATTTAAATTAATTAATTTATATATATTTAAATTTATAAGTTATTTAATTTAAATATAATTAATTAATTAATTATTAAATTTATTAATAGACAATAATTTTTAATTATTGTCTATTATATAAAATATTTATATACGATATATATATATATATAAATTTATTATTAATTAATATATCATTTTTTTTTTAATTATAGGACTAATAGGTCTATAATTAATATCACCTATTTAATATAAATTATTAATATATATAAATAAATATATTATATATAAATAATTTATATAATAAGAAATAATTATTATAATTAAAAATAATTTTTTATGATTTATTATTTTTGAACCGTTATTTATAATTGAAATAATAAATATTAATTTATTTAAAAAAAATAATTTT